CGCAAAAATCGATCAAGAATATCAAAATCGGATGAATCGGCCCAGACCGGCTTACTAATGGGATGCCCTAATACATTACAAAATTTCGCTTTAGCCAATGATCTAATTAGAGGAATAATTGGAACTATTGTATCAAACTTTTTCATAACAATTTCGATTAGAAATGAATTTTGTAGCATTTGACTCCGTACTACTGAAACATTTAGCCGGACATTTGAAAAATAGCCCAAATAGTGAAATGAATGTTCGGATAATTGGTTTATATGGATCGTTCCTGGTTGAGACCAAACATAAAAATGACATTGCCATAAATGGATAACATAGTATTTCCATTTATTCATCAAAAGAGGTGCATTCTTTGAAGCCAGAATAGATTTTCCTTGATATCGAACATAATGAATGAAGGGATCCTTGAACTTAAAGAATGATAAGATCGACAAAAAATCCTTAGCAAAGACTTCCACAAGATGTTCTATTTTTGCATAGAAAAAGATTCGCTCAAAAAGAACGCTAAAAGATTTGAATCGTAAATTAGAGGATTTGTTATGTAGAAAAAGGAAGATAGATTCGTATTCATATACATAAAAATTATATAGGAACAAGAAAAATCTTGTATTCCTTTTTGAAAAAGTAGAAATCGATTTTTTGGGAGTAATAAGACTATTCCAATTCCAATAGTAATAAATAAACAACCTTAATAAATGAAAGAAAGGGGCATCTTTCACCCAGTATCGAAGGGTTTGAACCAAGATTTCCAGATGGATAGGATAGGGTATTCGTATATCTGACACATAATTTAAATATGTAAATTTATCCTCGAAAAAGGGAAAAATTGAATGAATTGATCTCAAATTATTATAAGATTTTACGATTTCTGCCTCCTCTAAGGAAGAGCTTAATTGTAGGGAAAATGGAATTTCCACGACGACGGCAAAACCCTCTGATATTATTTTAGAATAAAAATTATTATTATACCCCCAAAATAGATTTTTGTTAGAATCATTCGTAGAAATAATCAAATGAGTCTGTTGATACATTCGAGTAATTAAACGTTTTACAGTTAGTAAACTAGATTTATTGTCATAACCTACATTTTCTACAAAAATCGATCTATTTAAATCATGACTATAAGCGAGTCCATAAATATACTCCCGAAAAATAAGTGGGTATAGGAAGTCCTGTTGACGAGATCTATTTAGTTGTAAATATACTTGATATTCCTCCATTTTTTCTATTTAATTTAGTCAAAGGATCCGGGATTCATTAGATTATCAAATGATACATAGTGCGATACGGTCAAAATAGGATATTCTATATTCGAATTATTAGAATAAAAAAACGAAAATAGATACCTAGAAAACAAGTAAAACCCATCAACGGACTCTCTCTCCTCGCTTTTTCCATCTAATTGTTCTAGGATAAGAAGCTAGTTAGAAATCCTTTATTTTTTTTTTTTTTCTCAGATCAATCGCTCTTTTGATTTTGGAAAAAAAAATATCTTTATCAATATACTCTTTCTTCTACACATTTATCGCTACCCCATAACATAATGGAGAATAGCTAATAGTTAGGACTCATAACAAAAATAAATAATCCATTCGTGGGAAAAGCTTTTCCCACATCAAGCACTAATCTCTTTTTAACATACAATTAGATTAGATGGGGTAATCATTCAAATTTAAAATGAAAGCTCGTTGCTTTTTGTTTCCCTATAATTGGAGCCGTCAAGCTCTATCCCTTTATTAATTCAACCCAACTTCATTTTTTTGTTCCAAGCCAAGAATTCAAACAAAAATTTGGGCCGGATTCAATAAGAATGGAACATTTTTAGAATTCGCCATTGATACGACATGCTGCTTTTTCCATTCCTTCCTTTCTGGATCAGTCGTGGTCTTACAAACTCTACCGATGGTATGGACGAACCGATTGCTTCATAGAAATGTGTAAAAAATGGAGTCGCGCTTAAAAGCCGAGTACTCTACCATTGAGTTAGCAACCCTAATAAAAAAAAAATAGGATGTGTATATCCAATCGCGATAAAAACAAACAATAAAAATAAAAAGATTGAATTGTCTAATAAAATATTACAATAAAATATTACATTAAAACGGAAAAATAGAAATAAAAAAATGAAAAATGTCAAAGACGAATCGATTCTGAACATACAAATGAACAGATCAAATGAAAATAGAAAAAATTTTATCAAATAAAAAAGAAAAATTAACAATGATAGACCACCTCTTTGTCTACTATGTTATAGTCTTTGTCTACTATTTCTACTATGTTATACATTATACATACATTATTTTTTTTATTATTTCTATTTACTTTTGAATCAAAAAATAACGTCTTGTTTGTTTGTATCACAGCACAGAAAATTCAACGAACCCGCCATTCGATGAAGTAAAAAAAAGCCTCTGTAACATGAATAAATGGATCGATTTATTCACGATCAGATTATATTTCTTCGATACACTGTTGTCAATATTAGTGTTGAAAA